CAGAGAATTCATTAAAGGAATGTTTCCAATAAAAACAATTTGTTGTTGCATATCTCTACCTGTTTTCCAAATTAATCCCGCGGGTACATATAATTCAGAAGAATACGTGAGCGATTCATACACAGCATCTCTTTCTGTTATCAAGGGTTCTACCAATTGATATCTTTCCACAAATAATTGAAATTCCATTTCTTGATCTCTATCTTCAATCTTTGGAAACTTATGAAATTCTTCCGCCAAGCCCCGATTAATGAACCTACAAAATCCCTCAAATTGTATCTGACTAAATCCAGGTATTGTGGACATTCTCTCATTTCCATTTCGGAGCATCTTAATCTTAAGTTTCCTTTTTATTGAAAAAATCCCAATATTGGCTCATCACTATGCATCGAACCGTACGGATCGATCCCGCAATGATGGAATTTCTATTTTTTTTACTGAATCACATGAAATTTTAACCAACTCCATATATGTATTTCATATGTATGAACGGAGACGAGGCGGGGAGATGAAGAGCATTTTCGACGCAAGTTGGAATTTGCGAAAAAGTACAATACAAATAGAAAAAAAAAAAAAAATGAATAAAATATTCTTCAAATTCTGTCACTTACACTTATGGAGTCTTGTAGAGAATATCAAAATGAATCCCATATTTACCTATTATTATGATATTACAATGAGATTGGGTACCAAAAAAATAAAAGGATTCGGGACTTCTTTTTTGTAGTAGAATACGATTGAATTGCTTAATGTAATATTCTAATTAAGAGTAGTATTTATTAGAATGACAATATATATGGTTATCTAGCTATCCGTATATCATACCTTTTCTCATAATTTCACTTGGGGCAACATGTGTCACACTATATAAAAATTCCTATTTTTTGTTCAATATATTCAATGAAAAATTCAAGGACGACGATTCTCTATAGGGATATACGCATAAGAGCGAGGCCCAGCTGCATATCTGGGTAAGAACAATTTATGTTCTAGGGTTTACATATACACATATATGTTGTTATAATTGAAATTGAAATTGAAAAAGATTTCTTATTAAAAATAATGAATGGATACCCATTAGTCATAAATCAATTTGTTTTTCTTATGCCATTAGTGAAACAAAATTTCATTTGATATAAAAATGAAAGAACCCTTCACTAATTCAAAGTAAATGATTAGATTAATGGTTCCAATTTACCCTGAATTTTGCAGCCTGTGACCGAAAATCCATTTTTTTTTTAAGATAAGTACGACCGACGGAATTCAAGATCAAAAAGAATTCGTAATTGGATAATATTTTTATCTATTTTTGATTGAGTTGGGCGGCATGGCCAAGTGGTAAGGCGGGGGACTGCAAATCCTTTATCCCCAGTTCAAATCCGGGTGTCGCCTGATCAACAAAAGATTTGGTATTTCGTATCCTGCTGGTCTAATCTAATTCGACGAATTCTTGCCCCGCCAAAGAAAGCGGAGGCAAAGGACTAAGCAGACGTGTCAAGACTTTCTTTTTAGAACCCGCGAGTTCTGAGTGTGGCCCAAACTAGTACGATGCCAATATGGATGAAGTAGCCCTCCCTTATTAATTTCATTATTATTATTTTATTTATTAATGATTAGTTCGGACCATTTATTTGATTTTCAAATTGAATCAAATAATGAGATTCTGGGCTTCAGAACTACGAAAGTCAGAGGTCAGAAATCTTGGTATCCAATCCTATTCCTAAAGGATACTCTATTTTTATCCTAGGATGAAAGAAGAGATTCTATAAAAAACTGTCAAGATCTCCTAATTATCTTATACTACTTATACTCATTTTATACTACCCTTAGTTTAGTAAGGTAATGTCTAATGATTCTGTCTGGTATTAAATTAGATTGGATAGGATGATGGGAACTCGATTTAGGAGTTGTGGAAAGGCCTGAAGATACTTTGCTTTGTATCCAGATCTAGACCCACGAGAGTCTCTTCTGAGTGCTCAGACATGCAATCAGGATGGTCTGTCCGCTCTTATAGAGCCAAAATGGATATCTGATAGAAAGTTATCCATCTTGATGGTATATTTTTCTGTTTTTGCTTATGAAATAAGGGTACCAAAACAAACAATAGGTCTTACTTACTATTCTTTATTCTTAACCTGCTCCCTTAGGAGCATTCCTTTTCTATTTCCAAAGAAAAGGTGTGTGTATTTTTACTTAATGCTTCTTGATTCTACCAAAAATCTTATAATTATAATAATAATAATAATAATATAGGAACTTGTTACAAGTGTATTCATTGAATTGGTTTGGTTCATCAATAACCTTAAGTCAGAATCTTATTTTGACTCTGCGCCATTGATTCCACTATGATTATTAATCAATAATGGAATAATTCCTTCATAGAGGTAGGGGACATAATTCACATGGATATAGTAAGTCTCGCTTGGGCTGCTTTAATGGTAGTCTTTACATTTTCTCTTTCACTTGTAGTATGGGGAAGGAGTGGACTCTAGGGCTAGGG